TATGACAGGATTACCTGATATTGTAATCATCATCGATCAGCAAGAAGAATATACGGCTCTTCGAGAATGTATAACTTTGGGAATTCCAACCATTTCTTTAATCGATACAAATTGTAATCCCGATCTCGCAGATATTTCTATTCCAGCAAATGATGACGCTATAGCTTCAATTCGATTCATTCTTAACAAATTAGTATTCGCAATTTGTGAGGGGCGTTCTAGCTATATACAAAATTCTTGATTAATAATAAGATAAATAAATCAATTTTTTTGAGGGAGGGGCTCCCTGTATTTCGATTTATAAAATCGGTTACTATTCCTGAATCATACAAAAGAAAAAGAGATAAAAAAACAGGGGATATTGTGTGATTAGTTTAGTTGGTATCCAAAACTAAAATATCAAATTCAAGTAAATAAGTAAAAAAAAAAGGGGGGGTCTTGAATCAAAATAATTTAAAGTTCTTATTTCTGTCAGAGGGCAATATGAATGTTTTATCATGTTCCATCAACACACTAATAAAAGAAGGGTTATATGAGATATCTGGTGTAGAAGTAGGCCAACATTTCTATTGGCAAATAGGGGGGTTCCAAGTCCATGCGCAAGTCCTTATTACTTCTTGGGTTGTAATTGCTATCTTATTAGGTTCCGCAGCTCTAGCGGTTCGCAATCCACAAACCATTCCAACTGGCGGCCAAAATTTCTTTGAATTTGTCCTTGAATTCATTCGAGACGTGAGTCAAACCCAGATTGGAGAAGAATACGGTCCATGGGTTCCCTTTATTGGAACCCTGTTTTTATTTATTTTTGTTTCTAACTGGTCAGGAGCCCTTTTACCGTGGAAAATTATCCAGTTACCTCAAGGGGAGTTAGCAGCACCAACGAATGATATAAATACGACAGTTGCTTTAGCTTTACTCACATCAGTAGCATATTTTTATGCGGGTCTTAGCAAAAAAGGATTGGGGTATTTCAGTAAATACATTCAACCAACGCCAATTCTTTTACCCATTAACATCTTAGAAGATTTTACAAAACCCCTATCACTTAGTTTTCGACTTTTCGGAAATATATTAGCCGATGAATTAGTAGTTGTTGTTCTTGTTTCTTTAGTACCTTTAGTGGTTCCTATACCTGTCATGTTCCTTGGATTATTTACAAGCGGGATTCAAGCTCTCATTTTTGCCACTTTAGCCGCGGCTTATATAGGTGAATCTATGGAGGGTCATCATTAACTATTTTTTTTTTCAAATATTCGTTTTTAGGTTAGCCCAATTATAGAATAGTTGGTTTACGTTATGTAAGAAACACTTGTATATGTGATATTTGATATTGACTAGGTATATATGAGTTAAAGATCTATATAATCTGCCCCACTACTTTTGTGAATTTCGATTTAGATAAGGATTCAATTTGAAGTTCTTCTTTTTGATCTGTAAATTGACTGAAAAAAACTGATCAAAAAAAGAACGAAGAATTCAAAGAAAAGAATGAAAAGAATGGTTAAAAAAAAAGAAATGGCATAAAAAGTCGTATAGATATATATTATGCATTTTTCAAAATCCCGTGGATAGGAACTAATATCAAATGATTCAATAATAAATAGAATTATATTATTTCAATTCAAGTTTTTGGTTATTTTGGCTGGATGAATCTTAGCGATGACTTAATTATAATTAAGTCCTAAGTCGTTGGATGATTGTATCATTAACTATTTCTTTATTTTGGTGTGAGGAACTTATCATGAATCCACTGATTTCTGCTGCTTCGGTTATTGCTGCTGGGTTGGCTGTTGGGCTTGCTTCTATTGGACCTGGGGTTGGTCAAGGTACAGCTGCGGGTCAAGCTGTCGAAGGTATCGCGAGACAACCTGAGGCAGAAGGAAAAATACGAGGTACTTTATTGCTTAGTTTGGCTTTTATGGAAGCTTTAACAATTTATGGCCTGGTTGTAGCATTAGCGCTTTTATTTGCGAATCCTTTTGTTTAATCCTAGAAATCAGAAAATTATGAAAATTTTTTTTCGTAGTTTTTTTAATTCTATCAAGATTTAACTCCTACAATTATTCATTGAGACAACAACCTTTGGGAAGGACTAATTTGAGGATGGGGAATTAGCACATCGATTCGCTTTCTTCCTTCCCCTTATTATTTTAGTTTAATGTAAACTTTTTTTTAAGGAGTGTTGCGAAAAAAGGAGGTTTAGGTTTTTTAAAATTGACATAAAACTTGGTCTCAAATTCTAGCTTAATTCTAATTAAGTCTCATTATTATTATTGAAAATTCAAAATTTTGGAAAATACATTTGTAAATAGAATAGGTTTTTGATTCTGTTTACAAATATCCAAATAGGTAAATTAAATTATAAATTATTAAACGAAATTTTCTTTTTATTGAAAAAAAAAAAAAGACAGAGTTCTTTTTTTATAGTTTAGCTAGAAGAGGAGATTATATGAAAAATTTAACCGATTCTTTCGTTTACTTGGGTCACTGGCCATCCGCC